AAATCTCGACTAAGTATTGTTCTTATTCAAATTTCGTTTCGAATTCGGTATCAGGTAGCGTGTTAATAATCTAGACTGTTGCAACATTCCCTTGAAAAAAAAGAGGGGGTTCCATTGGACTAAGAAGAGGGAAGGAAGAAAGCGAATTAGTATACTAATTCCTCATCCTCAAATGAGTCCTTCCCGTGGTAGGTTATTGTCCAAATAAAAATAAATAAGGAATTTTAGGAATGAAATCTTGATAGAATTCGAAAAAACAAGCAGCAAGTACAAGGCAATAAAAAAAATACGTTTCGTTTATAGGATTAAACAAAAGGATTCGCAAATAAAAGTGCTAAGGCTACAACTAATCCATAAATTGTTAAAGCTTCCATAAAAGCCAGACTAAGCAATAAAGTACCTCGTATTTTTCCCTCTGCCTCGGGTTGTCTTGCGATACCTTCTACAGCTTGCCCCGCGGCAGTACCTTGACCAACCCCAGGTCCAATAGAAGCAAGCCCAACAGCCAACCCAGCAGCAATAACGGAAGCGGCCGAAATCAATGGATTCATGATAAGTTCCTCGCACCAAAAAAAAAATGGTTAATGATACAATCAACCAATAAATTTCGAACTCTTCGTTCTTTTTCTTGATTTAATCTCTTTATTCAATTATTCAATATTGAATTCCCAGTTGCAAACGAAAAGGAGGGATTTTTAGTGAAATCCCTATCGAAATCTCAAGGGCAGATTAGATATATCTTTTAGACGACCTATCTTTTAACGAATATCTAACTATATAAATAGTTAATATTGCATATACACGTCTTTCTTCTATAACGTAAACCAATTATTCGTATCTTAAATTCAATCGGATTCTAAAATAATTTTTTAGATGTTGAAATATTCACAAAAAGAAAGTTGGCTTATAGCCATTATTCCATTATTTATATATATTCCATAAACTTAGTTTGATTTCACTCTTGTAAATAATCCATAATCCATTTTTTTCGGAATCTCATTTTTTTTTGAATTATTCTCTTCCTTATCATTATCCCACTTGGATACAATCAATCTAAATGGACAAATTCATTAGTCTGAATCATTGCATAGAAATAGAAGTCTTTGTTTTCTTGTAAGTTATTTTATTCTTTTTTTTGAGAATTTAGTAATATTTTAGTATTAGTCAATCTATTGAATTGAATAAAACCGATTGAAATAGAAATCGCTCTATCTCTATAGAAAAACCCCTTTTTTGAATCACATGTTGGAAACAACTCTTATTTAGATTATGACTCCTAAAATTGGATTGGAATTGAATGAACAAAATAATCAAGCCAAAAAAAAAATTGATTGGACGAAGGTATAAATGATTCAAACGAATTCTAGGAAAAAGATCGTTTAGGAAAAAACTCTTTTCGATTTCTTTCCTTTTTGTTTTTACTATTCCTTTAGATCGTTAGAAACTTTTTTTCTATTTATGTGTATATTTATGTTCACTACGTATAAGTAGATTATCTTGAACAATAATAGATTGCCTTAGACTATAAGATAAAAAAGGCTATTTCAAAAAAAAATTCGTTAATGATGCCCCTCAATGGATTCGCCTATATAAGCCGCAGCTAAAGTTGCAAAAATAAGAGCTTGAATACCACTTGTAAATAATCCAAGGAACATGACAGGTATAGGAACCACTGAAGGTACTAAAGAAACAAGAACAACAACTACTAATTCATCCGCTAATATATTTCCGAAAAGTCGAAAGCTAAGTGATAAAGGTTTTGTGAAATCTTCTAAAATGTTAATGGGTAAAAGAATTGGAGTTGGTTGAATGTATTTACTGAAATAACCTAATCCTTTTTTGCTAAGGCCCGCATAAAAATAGGCTATTGACGTAAGTAAAGCTAAAGCAACGGTAGTATTTATATCATTCGTAGGTGCAGCTAACTCCCCATGAGGTAACTCTATAATCTTCCAAGGTAAAAGTGCACCCGCCCAATTCGAAACAAAAATAAATAGAAACATCGTTCCAATAAAGGGTACCCATGGGCCGTATTCCTCTCCGATCTGAGTTTGGCTCACATCTCGAATGAATTCAAGGACATATTCGAAGAAATTCTGACCGCCAGTTGGAATGGTTTGGGGGTTCCGAACAGCTACAACGGCTGAACCTAATAAGATAGCAATTACAACCCAAGAAGTAATAAGTACCTGGGCGTGTACTTGGAAACCTCCTATTTTCCAATAGAAATGCTGGCCTACTTCCACACCAGATATATCATATAACCCTTTTAGGATGTTGATGGAACATGATAGAACATTCATACTACCCCCTGAAAGAAAACTTTAAAAGGAATTATTTTGATTCAACCATCGTTTTTTTTATTTGCCTACTAAAATTGTATATTTTAAATACCAAAAAATCACATAATATAACTAGTTATTTTTAGCTCTTTTGCACGATTGACAAATAGTAACCGATTATATATCCATAAATATATGGAGTTCACAAAAAAATTTCTTTATCTTATTATTAATCTATCTTATTATTAATCAGGAATTTCGTATATAGCTAGAACGACCCTCACAAATTGCAAATACTAATTTATTAAGAATTAATCGGATTGAAGCTATAGCGTCATCATTCGCTGGAATCGAAATATCTGCGAGATCCGGGTCACAGTTTGTATCAATTAAACAAATGGTTGGAATTCCCAAAGTGATACATTCCCGAAGAGCCGTATATTCTTCTTGCTGATCAACGAGTATTACAATATCGGGTAACCCTGTCATATATTTAATCCCACCCAGATATGTTTGCAAGTGAGCTAACTGTCTCTTCAATCGAGTCCCATCTCCTTTCGGAAGACGGTTGAGTCTACCGGTCTTTTGTTCCATTCTCAAGTCCCTGAACTTTTGAAGTCTAGTTTCTGTAGTAGACCAATTCGTTAAAATACCGCCGAGCCATTTTTTATTAACATAATGACACCGAGCCCTTATTGCAGCCCGGGCTACTGAATCCGCTGCTTTATTTTTGGTACCAACAATTAAGAATTGTTTTCTCTTGCTTGCTGCATCAAAAATTAAATCACAAGCTTCTGATAAAAAACGAGCAGTTCTAGTAAGATTTGTAATATGAATACCTTTACGTTTTGCAGAGATATAAGGAGCCATTCTTGGGTTCCATTTTCGAGTACCATGACCAAAATGAACTCCCGCTTTCATCATCTCTTCTAAATTAATGTTCCAATATCTTTTTATCATTTCTACCCACACTTCCTCTCTCTCTCTTTCTTTTTCAAACAAAGAAAAAGAGAGAGGGGGTACCCTGAAATAAATAATTGTTCCGATGGAACCTTATCTTTTCCCGGAGTTGGATGTTGATATACGATCCAAGCAATTAATTTCATTCTAGTCCTTATTTTCTTTATTACTATTAATAAATCACATGGAACAAATCACAGGACCACGATTAATTCAAATAAAAGGATGAATCCACTATTAGGAATCATTAAATCCTAGAAATGCTTATTCTGATGTATCATAGAAATTTCTTGAAATGCAAGAATCAAATAACTCTCTCTGGTGGAATAAAATATCTCTATCTCGAAATTCCCCCTCGAATAAATTCTTCTTTTTGCTGTTCAAAGGCATCTTTTTATGTTTCCTTGAGCCTTGCACGAATCTTTTGAATCCGGTACCGACGGGTATCATACCGCCTAGAACAACGTTTTCTTTTAGGCCTTTCAACCAATCGATACGACCGCGGAGAGCAGCTTTTGCTAAAACGCGAGCAGTTTCTTGAAAACTCGCCTCGGATATGAAACTTTGAGTATTCAGAGATGCTCTCGTTATTCCCAATAATACGGGTCGGTAACAGATGGCTTCTTCCAAAGCGCGTCCCGTTCGTTCTGCTCGGAACAATCCAATTAGTTCTCCGGGTGAAAAAACATTAGACATTCCGTCTTCTGAAACCAATACTTTTGATGTTATTTGCCGTACAATAATTTCTATATGCCTATTATGGATCTGCACCCCTTGAGATCGATAAACTTTTTGGATCTTATTAACCAAAGAGATACGACTTTGCACGATAGTTAACTCAGCACCAATCAAGAATCCCCAAGGAATTCCAAGAATTCTTGTTATACACTCGTTCCAACCCTCAACTCTCTTTTCTAGGTTTATCGATATTGAATCAATTGAACGCACTTCTAACACTTGTTCCACTTTTGGAAGACCCTGCGTTATATCACCAGATCTCGATTTTTCATATATAAATGTAACTAATGTAGCTCCTTCGTAAAGGATTTCTCCATAATGGCCATGAACGGTTGCTCCTGGCGTGGCCAAATAAGGCTTAGCCAATCTTATTACTACAGAGTCAATGTGAACAATTATAACTTGACCCGATTTTAGATGTGGTCCGCTTTTGGCAATCCATACATTTTCACAAATAAATTGTCCCAGTCTAATTATTGTGAAGAAAGATTCACAATCATTAGGATGATAATTATGATGGAGAAAATACCAATTCAAAGTGAATGGATTCAAAACACTCTTACTGCATGGATCGGGATTAACAATTCTCCCGGTTTCATCCATTAAATAATATTTAAGTACTTGAAAAGTCTCTTTTAAATTGTCAAGTTTCAAATATTTAGTTATGGAGATCTGATTATGAGTTATTAAATTGAAATGGTTTAATAAATCAAAATTTGCAATTTGAAGGGCTGTTCCTAATGGGCCCAACGAATTTTGAATTGAAATTAGAGGATCGCTTTTAATTGATTCTTTTATTACATTGTGATCTTTTACATCATTGAATGCATCCATTCGAAAACAATTAGATGATGACAAAATTAGCAAAGATTGACATTCCTTATTTCTATTCAATAACGTACTAATAGTTCCGTGATTTTGTTTAAGTGATTGTTGAATCCTTGCCTTGGAATAACTGGGATAAAATGGATTAATATTGGTGGGATCTGATCCATTATTAGAGATCGGTCCTAAACCTGA